CTGAGTAACAATTTCTGGTCTGGGGTTTACATATACACATATATGTTGTTATAATTGAAATGCAAAAGGATTTATTATTGAAAAAAAAAATGAATACTGATTAGTCATAAATCAATTTTATTTTCTTTTGCCATTCAATGAAACAAAATTTCATTGGAGAGCAAAATTGAAGAACTTTTCACTAATTCAAAGTAAATTGTTAATGGTTCCAATTTGCCCTGAATTTTTCAGTCTGTGACCAGAAATCCATTTTTTCTACTCCCCTTAGAATTAGAAAGGATAGGGGATGCTTTTAATTTTAGCGATGTATATTTTGAGATACAATCAATCCACGAGAATAATATAAACTAGATCCAATAAAAAATAGGAATTTCTTTTTAATTAAAAAAGTACAACGGGATTCAAGATAAAAAAAACAAAAAAAGAGTTAGTAATAGAATATGGATAATATTTTTCTCCATTTTGGATCGAATTTGGCGGCATGGCCAAGTGGTAAGGCGGGGGACTGCAAATCCTTTATCCCCAGTTCAAATCCGGGTGTCGCCTGAGCAACAAAAGATTTTGGACTTCTTTCTTATCCTGCCGATCTAATTCGACGAATTCTTGCGGAGCAAGAAGCAGAGGCAAAGGACTAAGTAGGCGTTTCGATACTTTATTTTTATAAACCATAGCATAGGTTTTATAAAAGACTGTAATTTTTTTTCTAAAAACCTGGGCGTAACCCAAACAGGTATCAATAGGGATGAAGCAATTCTCACTTATTATCGGTTCGGGCCAATCATTTGATTTTTCAATTGAATCAAATAAATGGTGAGGGTCAATTCCGGGATTCAGAACTAAGGTCGGAAATCTCGGTATCCAAAGGTTACTCCGTTTTTGCTACTAGAATTAAAGAAGAGATTATATGAAAGACTATCAAGTCGCCCTTATTAAATTTAAGTAGTGTCTCGCGACTCCGTCTGGTATCAAAAGAGTAAAGAAAAAAAAGAATGTATTAATAGTGGTGGGTTCTCCTGATTCTTTCACAGAAAGAAAGACAGTAAGCTTAGATCAAATAGGAAATAGAAGTATCTAATAGATAGTTATCTATCTTGATGGTATATTTTTATGTTTTTTGCTTAGTAAAGAAAGGTATCAAAACAAATAATAGGTCTTACTATTCTTATATGCTCCATTAGAACCATTCCTTTGATATTTCAAAGGAAAAGGCGTGTGTATCATCATATTTGTACTTAAAGCTTCCTGATTTTAGTTTTACAGAAACCTTAAAATAGAGAAACTTGTTACGAGTGTATTTATTTAATTGGTTTGGTTCATCAATAGTCTTAAGTCATAATCCCATTTTGACTCTGCGCCATTGATTCCACTATGATTATTAATTAATAATAATAGAATAATTCCTTCATAGAAATAGGGGACATAATTCACATGGATATAGTAAGTCTTGCTTGGGCTGCTTTAATGGTAGTCTTTACATTTTCCCTTTCACTTGTAGTATGGGGAAGGAGTGGACTTTAGAGCTGGGGGCACTGCTAATTGCTCAATCGAACTGTATTAATTCTTTATTGATTATTTTGCGAAGCCTTAAAAATGTCTTCAAAATTGTACTGGAATACAGTTCAAAATTGTACTGGAATACAGTAATGAATGATTACCATAATTGTATTTCGAAACTCAAATCTACGCATGATAGGAGATTTTTTCCAACCTAATTTTTCTCCATTTTGGTGAATCAGCTCTTATCAGAATTATAGATATTACAATAAGAAAAACTAATACCTATTTTTTTTCTTTACTTTTACCTTTCTAAAAGAAAGTCGTTCCCCTATTACGACAATACATATTTTATTTCTATTGGAAACGAGGTGATTAGTGATTGTCCAAAGAGGTCCTAGACATAATAAAATTAGATCTTTCTTACGTTGAGCGACCCACATATCACACATTTAACATTTGTTTTAGACTCCTAGAAAATTTTTTATGCTTTTTTTGACTCATCTCATGTTTAAGCATGAAAAATAGGCAGGGTCTGCTCTACTTCTTTTAGAAATCCGAAGAAGTTACTGTATAACTTAACTCTGCGGATCATCCGTTAATTGTTCAATCAATGACTTCTTTCTTAAGATCTTAAGATGGGAAATAAAACTAAAAGAAATAGAATTAGAGTACTACTATCTATATGTACATCTAATATATGTACATATATATTGTAATTTAATACTAAAAAATAGTATACAATACTAGCAGGTGTGGTAGAAAGAACTATATATCTAGATATATAGTTCTTTCTACCACACCAGATTAAATACTTAATAAGAGACTTTTGATTCCAGCCCAATCATTTCATTTAAGACTTAGAGTTTGAATCCCTTCTTTCGTTTCTTGAATGATTGATAAGAACTAAGAATTCAAGTTTCATTCAAATTAATCATTTTGGCTGACCGTTTTTACATAGATGATAAGTAAAAAAGCCGTAGGAACTAGAATGAACAGCGCAGTAGCAATAAGTGCGAGAATATTGACTTCCATAATATAATCTTCCTTTTTTTGTTTCGCAATAACTCGGGATCTAATCCCATAGAGATGATAAATTTGACTCCTGTAAATTCAATGGGATGAATTACATCCTAATGATACTGAATCAGATCAATATTATGAATAACAATTTCTGATCTATCAAACCAATTCATCGTCGAGAATCGAATAGTATAACATGGAAAGATCTTTTATCCATACTAAATCAAAAATACCATTTTTGATTGGACCGGAAATACACATCATTGTATTTTCATTCCCTTTTTCACCTTTTCTTTTCTATAACCTATTATCTTCCTTATACAACTTTCCTACTTATACATAGAATTATGTAAATAAAATTATGAGGTATCATATGACTGGTATTCTCTGAGTCATACACAGATCCAAACAGTATAAGTGAGATGGAAAAAGAAAGGATTAAGTATAAAAAAAAGAATAGTCGAACAAATGAAATTGAATTTACTAAGAAGAAGAAAGGGGCGCTGCTTGGTTGGCCTTTTCTTTTATTTTATTAGTATCCTCTTTATTGGATTGGGATTGGAACGTCTACATGAAAAATTCAGTATGCAATTAAAATGAGAATGAAATAGATTGTTTTCAATTAGTATTAATAATTGAGGATACACAAAAAAGTTGGAATTAGAAAGAATGTGCTTTAATCTGAAACCGGGTAATTAAATTATATTAAGTTCATTGTGTATCGTACAATAAACGAAGACAATATGTGTCTGTACTGCCCATATTTTATGGGCACTCCATTCCATTTCGTCAATCAAAAACAAGCGAAAAAGAAAGTGAGTATGGTATCTCTTAAACTTAAAATACTGAATATAGCAATATTACCGATTGTACCAATCTACATATGTCTCCCCTTATCCATTAGTACTAGGGAAAGAAATGGAAATTCCCGTATTTGTCTGATGATAAATGCGAAACAAAAACAAAAGAAAAAAAAATCCCCCTCCCCGCACCGGGGATTCCATTTTTCTCCCCGTCTTCCCTTTCGCGAAAAATAGAGAAAGGCATTGAGAAATTCATCGGATCCTAGTTCGGGACTGACGGGGCTCGAACCCGCAGCTTCCGCCTTGACAGGGCGGTGCTCTGACCAATTGAACTACAATCCCCAGCGAGGTGTATAGCATATATATTTTTCTTGTTTCATAAGTAAGAACATTCTACTTGTCATGTTGTAACGTAACAGATACACGAATGATATAGTGATATCATATCTACATAAACACGGACTTTAGTGAGAGTGATGCAGATTATTAGTAAGGAGTTATTTTTTTTTATTGGTAAAATAAAAATAGAAAATCAATCTTTCAATGAGATGAGAAAAAAAATATATAGATAGAGTAAAAAAATAGACCCTTTTTCTTTATTTCTACATTTCTACGTATACCGATCAGGCATTTCTTTTTCTTTTCTGTAGGACAAATTGGTTATATTATACTCATAGAGCGGTGAATTTTTGGGCCGAGCTGGATTTGAACCAGCGTAGACGTGTCGCCAACGAATTTACAGTCCGTCCCCATTAACCGCTCGGGCATCGACCCAGGAAGAATTCATTCTAGGCTTATTGATAATCTATGATCAACTTCCTTTCGTAGTACCCTACCCCCAGGGGAAGTCGAATCCCCGTTTCCTCCTTGAAAGAGAGGTGTCCTAACCACTAGACGATGGGGGCATATCCGCCCGACCGTCATCATACTATGATGATAGTATGAACAGTTTTTTGGAATTGTCAATATAATCTAATGGTATCGCTAGATCCGAAGAGTCTTTCTATGTTATGATTCTATAAAATTAGAACATTTTTTTTTTTGATGCTTCATTCATGAAGCATCCCATACTATTCGATATAACGAAAGGAAGTCTAGGATTCCTTCAGTTCAGGCAATGATTGGCCCGAAAGAATAAGGGGTATGGGGGGTAAAACCTCATTTAATTTCTTCAATTTCCACTCATTGCTTCCTTTCTCGTTCAAATAAAATATGATATATCTATCACTATCTCATACTAAGCCAGAAAATGCAAAAACGAGAAAAATTTTACCCACTTTTTTCTTCTATTATGAGTCTACTGCATATATACATATATGTAGTAGACTCATAATAGAACATGGCTAATTCATGAATTGAATAGGGCCCTTTTAACTCAGTGGTAGAGTAACGCCATGGTAAGGCGTAAGTCATCGGTTCAAATCCGATAAAGGGCTTTTTCATGAAACTCAAGTCTTAGTTTTCGTTCTTCGGCGGAGAATACAGATATTGTTGATATTAAACAAAAAAAAAGAAAAAGGCAACCACCATTATAACGAGTTCTTATTATTATGAGTTATAGTTAAAAAGTTGAACATTTAATCATTATCATAATGACTAATTGAACTTATTGAGGGGATTCTACCCTGTAGTGACATAGTAGTCCTCTTCATATCTTATTATTTTGCATTTTTTTGTCCT